AGAGGTTAATTCGATACGTTTAGTGACTTCTTTTTTTCTTTAGTATTATATATTCATTTCATTATATATATTAAAAATAGATTCTTATTTTACAAGGATATTATATGTAAAAGAGAAAACCTGTATTTTTTGAAAACTAGAAGAAAAGTCCTTTCGTTAGAAGTCAGAAAGATCCTTCTACAAATATGAACAAATAAAGAAGATTGGAATATGCACATTGATTCTTTTTTTTTTTTTTGTTGAACCGTATGCACCAAAAGGCGCCTGTACGGTTCCTAAGGGATAAATTTTACCCTAATCAACCGACTTTATCGAGAAAGATTACTTTTTTTAGGACAAGAGGTTGATAGCGAGATCTCGAATCAACTTATTGGTCTTATGGTATATCTCAGTATCGAGAATGATACCAAAGATCTATATTTATTTATAAACTCTCCTGGGGGATGGGTAATCCCCGGAGTGGCTATTTATGATACAATGCAATTTGTGCGACCGGATGTACAGACAATATGCATGGGATTAGCCGCTTCAATGGGATCTTTTATCTTGGCCGGAGGAGAAATTACCAAACGTCTAGCATTCCCTCACGCTTGGCGCCAATGAGGTTTTTATTTGAGAGAAAAAAGACGACTATGCCTTCGCCATATGAATATTAAGTAATAATAGCATGGCACCTTTAATTCGATATCAAAAGAAAAACTTTTTATTGTTTTTTCAAAACATTAGATTATATATCGAGATAGTAGTATGAGATAAAAGGTATTTCCTATTTTGTATATTGAAAATTCCAGTTTAGCGTCACAAACTTTTTTATTTTCACACCGGGGGCTTAGTTTTGTTCTGAAAGAGCTCGAAAATAAAAAAACAAGATTCTTTTTTCCTTTTTTTTTACAAAAAGCAACTTTGGGATTGCTGAATCACAGATAAACCAAATAAGAATCTAATAAGAAATATATAAAGCAACGGAACCATCATAGTATTTTGGAACTCCTATGAAAGGAAGGGTGGTAATTTGATCATTTACCGATCTGGGTCTGATAGCTATTTTTTTTTGATGGAAGGGAAGGTAAGGGTCAATTATAGAGCCGTATGCAATGCATAAAAGATGCCCGTACGGTTGTTCAATTCTGTCTTTTTTTATTCTTTATATTCTTTATCTTTCTTTTATCTTCATCATGCAAAATGGAGGAACCCCCTTTTGTTATACCATCAGGGTAATGATTCATCAACCTGCTAGTTCTTTTTATGAGGCACAAACGGGAGAATTTATCCTGGAAGCGGAAGAGCTGCTCAAACTGCGTGAAACTCTCACAAGGGTTTATGTACAAAGAACGGACAAACCCTTATGGGTTGTCTCGGAAGACATGGAAAGAGATGTTTTTATGTCAGCAACAGAAGCCCAAGCTTATGGAATTGTTGATCTTGTAGCGGTGGTTGAGTGAAAATAGCCCGGATTTTTTCGCGTAAATCCTCGATTTAAGATTTTATCTTTTTGCCGAATTTACTAGAAATGAAATAGAAGTATAATTCATAATCATCAGGTTAGGATTGATCTAAACCAGCCCATTATAGGATATGATTCAAGATGCCAACTATTAAACAACTTATCAGAAATACAAGACAGCCAATCAGAAATGTCACAAAATCCCCCGCGCTTCGGGGATGCCCTCAGCGTCGAGGAACGTGTACTAGGGTGTATGTGCGACTCGTTCAGATCATGAGCTGGGATAAAAGAAAGAAAACCCTTTCCAGTCTCAATAATTAGTACCGTCGAATAGGATAGAATAGAAAAAGAAGTCCATTCAATTCAGTATCTAAAAAAAAAAAAGATAATCTATCAATTCTATTGTGTATTAAATTTATGGTTTCCGTTGGTGCAAATCCAATCACCTCAATTTAAGATGAGAAGCAATTCTCCATTGGTAGCAAATGGTTATCCATTAAGCGGAGGAAATCTTACTTAAAAACTTAGGTTCCCTCTTGCAAGAACGGACTAACAGGGTTAGCTACCCAGCCAACTTTCATAATTAAATGCCGTTACTGTGTAAGTAGATCTAATCGTGAAAGAACTATTACTGTATAATTCATGGGTAGAGCCAAAGAACGTTAACTATACAAGTTACCAATAACAGTGATTAAATGAAGTAAAGGCTCCGGTGTATAGAGAAAACCTCACCGTTTAAGAAGTTACCATAGAAACGAAGGAAGCCGCTATTTCTTTATCCAGTTTTTTTCATTTATTCTATTTTGATACTTAGTAAAATAAAATTTATTTTTTCGAAGTGAAATGGCTAAAAAAAATAAAAATAGTGGTGGGGAAGGTTATAGTAGCCAAAGCCATTGGAATTTTTAATTTATACATTGGAAAAAAGCTTTGTTATTAATAGACTAGGAGGGGGAAAAAGAATAACTGAAAAAAGGAAATATATTAGTTATTCGTCAAAGTTTCATTTATTCAATGACCAGAATTAGACGGGGATATGTAGCTCGGAGACGTAGAACAAAAATTCGTTTATTTGCATCAAGCTTTCGAGGGGCTCATTCAAGACTTACTCGAACAATTACTCAACAGAGAATAAGAGCTTTGGTTTCGTCTCATCGGGATAGGGATAGGCAAAAGAGACATTTTCGACGTTTGTGGATTACTCGAATAAACGCGGCAATTCGTGAAATAGGAGTATCCTATAGTTATAGTAGATTAATACACGACCTATATAAGAAAAAGGTGCTTCTTAATCGTAAAATACTTGCACAATTAGCTATATCAAATAAAAATTGTATTTATATGATTTCCAATGAGATCATAAAAGAAGTCTATTGTAAAGAATCCACCGGAATAATTTAAACGAAGTTCCCCGGAGAATAAACTCCGGGAGGGTAGATTCAAAATGATAAATAAATATAAAAAAGAAAAAAGGTAGTAAAAATGAATAAACACGCTCAAATAAATATTTATTCTTACCCGATTCTTTTTTTTCTTACGACACGATAATCAAATTTGCATTTTTCATTTTTTTCGAACAAAACATTAATCCGCCTTTGAGTTCGGATTGGAATTTTGATTCAAGTCAAGAAAGAGTAAGCCTATTTATTTCTGGCTCGAAAACCCGCAGTTCTGGCGGTCGACTCTGTTCTTTCAAATTGTTTCTCATTATTAAGAAAAGGTAACAAAGATAAAATACGAGCTTGTTTTATAGCAATAGTAATTAATCGTTGTTGTTTCAAGGTCAATCTATTCACCCGTCTAGATAATATTTTTCCTTGTTCGCTAATAAATCGACTAATTAAACTCATGTTTCTATAATCAATTCGATCCCCCGATTGGATCGGGGGCAAACGCCTACGAAAAGATCGCTTGGATTTAAGAAAAGGTCGCTTAGATTTATCCATGGTTTGTTTAGTTTATTACTTCTCCCGAAAATCCTATTTCGATCGGATCTAAAATGCATTAGAATAAATAGGATTTGGTTTGTTTATATTTAACTATGTTATATATATTATAATGCCTTTTTTCGCCTTTCTTGGAAGGGTTCTATAAATGTGCTCTATTCGATCTATTTCTTTATCTCCCCATGAATCGTATGTTTATAACAATATGGACAGAATTTTCTCAATTCCAGTCGATTAGGCGTGTTATGCCGATTCTTTTCCGTAATATATCTGGAAATCCCTGTTGATACCTTATTAACATCGTTTCGAACACAACTAGTACATTCCAAAATAACCGTTATTCGGACATCTTTCCCCTTGGCCATGATGAATCCCCCTTTGATTTTTGATTTACTCAACTCTTCTATTTTCGATCCGAAACGAAGAAGAAAGGAAGGAAAAAATAGAAGTTACTAACTTAAACTCCAATTATGAAAAATTTCGCTGCAATCAATATAAAAAAAAAAAGAATGATTTATAAACTATATTTCAAATCACAGTAGTTCATTTGCATTTAAGTACCCTGTCCTTGTATAAGAGAAGAGTCTTGTCCTAGATCTAGACCCCACGTTGTTTATTCTACCTACACCCCTATTTCATTTTTTAAATTTTTGAATTCAATTTATTTAATTCAAACTTGAACCCAAGTCTCGAGGCTGTTGAATCCACTTTTTTCTCTTTCCTCCCTCTTATTCTAAAGGGAAAAAAGAGAAAGGGGGGCGAAGGATTAGTCACAAATAGTTAATTGTGTCTCGAATTTTCGTTATTTGTTACCGTGTCAATAACTAGAATTAAAAAAAGGGAATGTCAACGCATCTGGGAAAAAACGATTGATCTCTATCAATAGACCCGCTAAAGACCCGAACCATAGAGTACTTAATACCGGTGCCACGGAAAGATAAGTTTTTAGATCTCGCATTGAAAAATTTCCTTCCTTCTTTTTTTGTAATAAAAAATCTATTGTATTGTAATAGAAAATAGTAATACATATATGATCAGATGCATATGCAGTTAAGAACCTTGTACACGTAATACCTAATTGAAATTTCAATGTACAACTATCCGGCGAATAATATAATTAGAATATTTTTTTCTTAAAACATAAAAAAACGTTCCCCTCTTCCCGAGCATTCCCGAAAACTACTCATTTCTTTTTACAATAGGTTACGTTCCGTATTTCATACGTATATAAGTCTTTTACTATTTACTATTATTAAAGAAATTTAAATTATATTAAAATATTAATATTAAATAGGACCAAAAAAACGAAATGCCCATAGAATATCAATCGAGGAAATAATGGTGTGGAAAACAAGACAGGAATTCTCTACAATGACACTGTAGACCAATTGAAGGGATGTAGCGCAGCTTGGTAGCGCGTTTGTTTTGGGTACAAAATGTCACAGGTTCAAATCCTGTCATCCCTACCTATTACTTCTCCGTTGAGCAGTAACGAGGGATTCATTGAAATCGATTCAAATTGAACATATATAATTGTTCATTCAAAGATGTATTGGGGTTAAAAAAAGTGTCTTTACAGCCTTGTCTTTTCTGATAAGAAAGCGCTCTTA